GTCAATTTATACTCTTTAACACCAGCTTTGAATCCAACACTTGCTTTAGTCTCTGTTTGTGGTGACATAAGTCCCTCCCTACAAGTCATGAATTTAGAATTCTTGCAATAAAACAAAACAACAAGGTCTACTCGACATAAATTAGGAATAGATTTAATTAACCTTTTTCACAGGAATCTTTCACAAAATTATCAACTAATCAGAATGATTCTTTATTAGACCATGATATTTGATTCGCCAAATACATCATTATTGTATATTCTTTCATATGTATAGCGCAACCTAATACTTGTTTTTCAAGTTTTGAATCTTTCACTTTTTTTAAATCGAAATAGTTAATATTAAAATAATAATAATATCACTCTTGACAGTAATATATGTTGTATATGTAAATCCTAGATATGACAATATGCGGAATTCATCCATGAAAATGAAAAACAAGGGGGGTTCATAAAGGGATGAATAGATGGGACGCATAACCGGATATGCTAAAATAAAAAAAAAAAAAGGCTAATGAGAGCGAAATAATGAATCATAAATAGAGTTCTGTTTCGAATTCGTTAGATAAAAAAAAAAGTCTTGCCTATTCTATTATGATAAATAAATCAAAGACTTTCCGCAAAAAATTTTTTTTATTCATATATTTTTGATTTTTAAACTAGGTTTCGGTTAGTTGAGCTTGAACATGACTATTCTTTTCTTTCATTGAAATGGAATAAGTAAAAAATTGAATTGCACATTCGCTTGGGTGGTACCAACGAAATCGAGTGCTTACGCCCCTTTTTATTGAATTAACCGATGAATTTGCTATCGAAGATTTTTTCTGTATTCGAAAAATTTCGCAACAAAATTTAACATATTTTTTTATTATGAGAATAAATCTTACTACTTCGGATCCAGAGGTTTCGATACGTGAAAAAAAAAATCTGGGACGTATCGCCCAAATCATTGGTCCGGTACTGGATGTAGCCTTTCCCCCGGGTAAGATGCCTAATATTTACAATGCTCTGGTGGTTAAGGGTCGAGATACTCTTGGTCAAGAAATTAATGTGACTTGTGAAGTACAGCAATTATTAGGAAATAATCGAGTTAGAGCTGTAGCTATGAGTGCGACAGAGGGTTTAAAGAGAGGAATGGACGTGGTTGATATGGGAAATCCTCTAAGTGTTCCAGTCGGCGGAGCGACTCTAGGACGAATTTTCAACGTGCTTGGGGAGCCTGTTGATAATTTAGGTCCTGTCGATACTCGCACAACATCTCCTATCCATAAATCCGCGCCCGCTTTTATACAATTAGATACAAAATTATCTATTTTTGAAACAGGAATTAAAGTAGTAGATCTTTTGGCCCCTTATCGTCGTGGGGGAAAAATCGGACTATTCGGTGGGGCTGGCGTGGGTAAAACAGTACTAATTATGGAATTGATCAACAACATTGCCAAAGCTCATGGTGGTGTATCCGTATTTGGTGGAGTAGGCGAACGGACTCGTGAAGGAAATGATCTTTACATGGAAATGAAAGAATCAGGAGTCATTAACGAACAAAATCTTGCGGAATCAAAAGTGGCCCTAGTCTACGGTCAGATGAATGAACCGCCGGGAGCTCGTATGAGAGTTGGTCTGACTGCCTTAACTATGGCAGAATATTTCCGAGATGTTAATGAGCAAGATGTACTTCTATTTATCGACAATATCTTCCGTTTCGTACAAGCAGGATCCGAGGTATCCGCTTTATTGGGTAGAATGCCTTCTGCTGTGGGTTATCAACCCACCCTTAGTACCGAAATGGGTACTTTACAAGAAAGAATTACTTCTACGAAAAAAGGGTCCATAACCTCTATTCAAGCAGTTTATGTACCTGCAGACGATTTGACTGACCCCGCTCCTGCCACCACATTTGCACATTTAGATGCGACTACCGTACTATCAAGAGGATTAGCTGCCAAAGGTATCTATCCAGCGGTAGATCCTTTAGATTCAACGTCAACTATGCTACAACCTCGAATCGTTGGCGAGGAACATTATGAAACTGCGCAACAAGTCAAGCAAACTTTACAACGTTACAAGGAGCTTCAGGACATTATAGCTATCCTGGGGTTGGACGAATTATCCGAAGAGGATCGCTTAACCGTAGCAAGAGCACGAAAAATTGAGCGTTTCTTATCACAACCCTTTTTCGTAGCCGAAGTATTTACAGGTTCACCGGGAAAATATGTTGGTCTAGCGGAAACAATTAGAGGGTTTAAATTGATCCTTTCCGGAGAATTTGATTCTCTTCCTGAACAGGCCTTTTACTTAGTGGGTAACATCGACGAAGCTACTGCGAAGGCTACAAACTTAGAAATGGAGAGTAAATTGAAGAAATGACCTTAAATCTTTGTGTACTGACTCCGAATCGAATTGTTTGGGATTCAGAAGTAAAAGAAATCATTTTATCTACTAATAGTGGACAAATTGGCGTATTACCAAATCACGCGCCAATTGCCACAGCTGTTGATATAGGTATTTTGAAAATACGCCTTAATAACCAATGGTTAACGATGGCTCTGATGGGCGGTTTTGCTAGAATAGGCAATAATGAAATCACTATTTTAGTAAATGATGCAGAGAAGAATAGTGATATTGATCCACAAGAAGCTCAGCAAACTCTTGAAATAGCAGAAGCTAACTTGAGAAAAGCTGAAGGCAAGAGACAAACAATTGAGGCAAATCTAGCTCTCAGACGTGCTCGGACACGAGTCGAGGCTCTCAATACGATTTGATTTTGTAACTAGCTGACGTGTAAAAAAAAAAAAGAATGTAAAAAAAAAATAGGATCGAAAAGCGATAAAAACACTAAAAGAAAAAAAAGCTGGTTACAAAAACTTATTAGACACCATGGATCATGGTGTCTAATAAGTTATACCTACTATTGGATTTGAACCAATGACTCCTGCCGTATGAAAGCAATACTCTAACCACTGAGTTAAGTAGGTTATTTATCATCGTAAAGAGAAGGAAAAGGGATACCTATCACATCGATAGGATTATAAATCCAATATTATTTCTAAGCAATACCAATAAACAACGAGATCAAAGAGATATAATGTTCGATCATGTAATATTAATCTTGACAAGAAATTATCTACATGATAAGATAAAATGTGTATCACAAACACAAGGGCTATAGCTCAGTTAGGTAGAGCACCTCGTTTACACGTGCGCCAAAGTTTTTCAGAGGAGTCCATCACGCAATCAAACTAATTGATTGATCTTATTAATAAATCGATGTCTTACTCCATGACTTTTTTTTTAGGAAAAAAGAGGAGAACAATAGCCTGACATTAGGTCCTATTAAAGTACCCCGTTAAGTAGGGAATGAATAGAACCCATCGTTGATTTGAGATATTGATAGGGTGAATACCCAGTCTACTCAATGCTAGGCAGAATGAGTATAAGGAACTCAAAAATGATCTTTTCGTCCTATGAACCTTAAGGTGTATCAAGTTTCATGTTTGATTTTTTAATCAGGATGTTAGAGACTATATTTAACTTAAGTTGATCTAGACCAAAAGCAAACCTACGTCAAGAGAACCCAACCCTTCTTTGAAACACTTTGGTAGTTCTTCTGTATTGTATTAGAATTCAAAAATAATAAATCAGAGTACTTGGAACCATTTCTTATCTTTTTTTTTAAGAAAAAATATGGTAGACTAACTGATTTTTATATCAGTTAATGAAAGAGCCCAATGCAAAAAAAAATGCATGTTGGGTCTTTGAAAGAGTTCGAATCATTTTGATAATAATAAGTTCGAACTCTTTTACCGAGCAGGTCTACGGTTCGAGTCCGTATAGCCCTAACTAAGAAATTGATTCTAATAAATCACATTAAAATCAAAATAATTGGATAATTTTTTTACTTATTCTTGTATTTTTTATTTCTAACTAGTTACTTTCAATTGCTTGGTTCATAAAAAAAATTCCCATACCATAAACCATAAGTCCTGTGGATCATTCAAAATAAAACGGAAAACCTAATTTTATTTCAATGGAACCAATCACTATCTATCTATTGATATCTCTAGATAGATACTTAATTTATAATTTAAAATAAACGTTTTTTCTTCATTAATTTTGATAGTTGTAAGTAGATTTTTTTATAAGTAGATTTTTTATATGAATTTTCCTCGTTCACTGGCTACAATCAAAAAGTTCATAATACTTTCTTTTTTTGTATCCCCACTCAATCTTGGTTACTTTTTTTCTGACACGGCCTTGTTTAAAAATCAAAAAAGAAATCTAATTAAATTCAACTCCCAAAAAATCTATCTAATACTAAGTAAGATGGGTATGGTATGATAAAGTCTTACTGGATTTTTTGATACGTCATAATTTTTAAAATGAAGATATTTTTCTAAAAATTTTTTTTTAATAAAACATAAACAAAATTTCATAAACAGAAATAAAAAAAAATGACTAGTTATTAATCATATTAATAATATAATATTAATATGATTAATATAATATTAGAAACTATTAGTAATAGAAACATGGAAATATTAAGTAATAAGTGTACTGAAAATAAGATTACAATCAATAAATCTTAAAAAGAGACGTCTAACACAGCAACCAAACGAAAATAAATGATTCGATTAACCTTAATTTTTCTTTTGACTCAACAGTTCTATATCCCTTGCCCAATCTACTCCAATTGGAATTGACTAAGCAGGTATTTTTTCCACATTCATAGGAGTTGGTCTATGTTTCTGCTTTATGAATATGATATTTTCTGGGCATTTTTAATAATATCAAGTGCTATTCCTGTTTTGGCATTTTTCATTTCCGGAGTTTTATCTCCAATTAGGAAGGGGCCGGAGAAACTTTCTAGTTATGAATCAGGTATAGAACCGATCGGGGATGCTTGGTTACAATTTAGAATCCGTTATTATATGTTTGCTCTAGTTTTTGTTGTTTTTGATGTTGAAACAGTTTTTCTGTATCCGTGGGCAATGAGTTTCGATG